TCATTCATAAACTCGCTTGAACGTGCCATCAAGAGCTCCAGCTGCAAGAGGATAGGATCTTTTTAGGCTGGGCACGAAAGCTGCATTGATTTGACTTCTTTGCTTCTGCTATTGAAGCGAAAAACCCCAAGAAAACTTTATCAATTCTCATTCTTCTTTGGCGACAAGGAAGGCTACCCCTGGGTAAAAGTACTAATCCGTCTATCTACTTACTACCTAACTAAGAGAATGGTATTTACTGAGAGAAGTAGTACGAGGAGCTAGATTGTTGCTGTCTTCTTTTTGGCAGTGGGATAGGGAAACTATGAGGACTGAACTTTCACTTTCTTACTTGAACTCATAGCTCTTTCTCTTTTTATCTTTTGAGAGCTGTATGTAACTACAGTTCTTTATGGGCTGGGGAAATCTCCTAAATTACAAGAGAGGAAGATAGAGTTAGCATTGATTGGGAAGGAAGGAACTAGTAATCCATTTAAGAGGACTTTACCCTAGAAAAAGTAAAAGGGAGGGAAGGAACTGACTTTTTCTAACTCGGAATGAATTGGAAGTGCGAGATGCACTAATCGGAAAGAGACTCTCTCTTGACCTGACTTTCCCTATTGGCTTTGACTGCGGTAAGTAATTCACTCAAACCGATTCCATTTATGGATACTTGGAGGGTGGGAAAACTCTTTCTTTTATCAGGATTAAAGGCTTAGCCGCCTGACTCACTCCGGATAGAAAGAGGGGGTCAGACACGGCGGAGACTTTCATTGAATATGGGATTGAGACTACGACTGGAATGGAATTGCTCCGTTGATAGATCCAGATTCGCATCCGCCCGTCTAAGAGATTTCTTCGTGCCGGGTCGTGAGCTATGTGGAGCGATAAAAAAAAATGGGATCTATTGGGCTTTCACCTGCACTGCCTTCGCCTAGGACATTAGAAAGGGCGAGAAAGGGCTTGCTGCTGGTTCGGAACTCCCCTATCTATTTGAATTGATTTACAGCGGCTATTTTCAAGCTTATAAAAGGAATTGCTTCTATTCACTTTAAAGAGGGTCTCTCCTGTCCGGCTCGATATGAACAAGGTAGGCTGGTAGGTGGGTAGGCTTCTATCCGACTAGTAGGACATGCAGTTCTCCCCTTAGCCTTAGGGCAGGCACGAAATCAATTAACAGCTTCTAAAGAAAAGAGGACGACTTAAGACAGCAAGAACGGCCAAAAGAAGTAAGTCACTTGCAAGCCCAGGAAGAATGAAAAGAAATCGATGAATGTGTCCCGACCAAGCAACGAAGAAGCGCTAGCAGATGAGATTGGACCTATATAGACTAGGAAACACAGGGAAAGACAGTCTTGGGGGTCCCCAAAACAGAGTGAGAACTAGCCCTTTGAGGAGCTCTCTAAGCTGTCTAACTCTCTATTACCATATGCAGAGGGAAACCAGGTTCAATAGCCGGATAGAGTAAGAAAACAACTAAATAGAAATGAGTACTTGCTACGGGTGAAGGAGTAAAGAGTTTCAAGAAAAAATCTCCTTAATGCGACTGCGGGAAGGCTGTTCCTGCTACATTTCGCTGGGGAAGAAAGAAGGAATTGAGTCCTTTCACATTATCACGGAAAAAGGGGATTGCCTCTTAGTCAATTTTGACTGGAAAAAGACCCGGAACCCCATACCCTCTCATTCACTTACTATAGGCCGAGGAGCGTAGATTCATCTTACTTTTTATAAATGGAAAAAGAGACATAAGTCACGCATTCAAGCAAGAGCCTTTGCCTTTCTTCGCTATGTAAATAGAGGGCCGGAGGAAGAAGTGCCAGAACCTCAACAAAAGAATGAAGGTGATAGAGTCTTACAGGAGACGCTAGGCTTCGGAATTGAATGGAATGATTCCTCTCCCTTGGTTGCCTTCACTGCCCGTGAATCCCTTCTCTTTTTCTATTTCAGTAGTCTTATGCGGTCTGGTCTGTCCATTAGTTGCTTAACTCATAGTAGTTAGGAGGTTGTTGTCCTAATGAGTGTAGCGGAGTGCTCCCTATCCTATTACTCATCTATAGGGCTATCACCCTAGCTTTCCCTGTCTCTGCCTTTCTTTCCTAGTCCTGAGTTTTTCTTCTTGACTATTGCTTGGGATTGGGTTTGACACTATTCAATACTAAATATCTACTCGTGGAGGGAGGGGAGGCAATAGATTCATCTTAGGCGGTAAGCGAAGGAACTGTAGGGCTTAGGGCAGCGAGTGAGCCTCGGATTTTTATTCAATAGCTCTAGGGGAGGTGAGAAGAGAGGCAATAGCTATTATAGAAGGACTTAACAATTCATGGCATGAATTAGAGTTGAAGGAAGAAAGACATGAAATGCTAGAAAGATGGAATCTATGAATGAGCTCTTTCGTCTAAGCCTAGAACTAGGCAAGAGCAAGGAATGGACTTTAAGTGAGTGTGAAAACCGGAAGGAGGGGACAAAGGTCAGTTCTATAAGGCAAGAAAGCAAGATCAGAAGAAGGAGCAATGCAGAATAA